AATTCTTTCTTTTTGGTAACCCCGCCAAGAATGTAATAGGGTGTCTCCCGATTGTTTCACAGAAACAGAGACAGTAAGGCTTAGATGTGAGATAGAGGTATGTGATAGATAGTTATCGATCTTGATGGTATATTTTTAGGCCTTTTGCTTATGAAAGGCAACAAACAATAGGTCTTACTATTCCTACATGTTCCATTAGTAAGATTCCCTTGAAACTTCCAAGGGGGTAACTGTGTATCTTGCTTGTGATTAATGCTTCCCAATTCTACCAGAAATCATATAGGAACTTGTTACGAGTGTATTCATTGGATTGGTTCATCAATAGCATTAGGTCAGAATCCCATTTTGACTCTGCACCATTGATTCCACTATTATTAATGATAAATAATGGAATAATTCCTTCATATTCATAGAGATAGGGGACATAATTCACATGGATATAGTAAGTCTCGCTTGGGCTGCTTTAATGGTAGTCTTTACGTTTTCCCTTTCACTCGTAGTATGGGGAAGAAGTGGACTCTAGGGGTACTACTAATTGATAATTGAGTTGAGTAATCGAATTGTATCAATTGTTTAATAGATCATTCTGCGAAGCTAAAAAAAAAATATACCCATTTCAAAAATTCTACCAGAATCCAGTAATATATGAATAAGAACCCTTCGATCAAACAAAGATTTCAATGATTTGATTCCCATGTTCGTATTTCCAAACTGAACACACATGATAGGAAATGGAAATTTTTTCCAACCGAATTCTTCCTAAATATTCTATTTCGATGAACCGGCCCTTACCAGAATTATGGATATTACAATGAGGAGCAACCAACCCCTATTTTTTTTTCCTTTTATATAATTTATATAATATATGCCCATACTATTCTTCCTACATTGATTGTTTCGATAGATCTCGGGATCCATATTGAAAATAATCAGAAACTTAGGAATTAGAAGAGTTGACGTTCGATTATTTCAGATTGATCGGAATCAATACAAATGGATGTAGCGAAGAAATAGAATTGGAGTGCTATTTACATGTAGACATATGTAGATACATATTATAGATTGATCCATATCAAGCACATATCTTTATACAACTTTATACAATACAATAATAGATAGTGTGGTAGAAAGGTTCATATAGTTCTTTCTACCATACTATCTCATATACTGCTGACTCCAATCCACTCATTTCATTTAAGACTTGGGATTTGAATCCCTTTCATTTCTTCAATCATTGATAAGAACTAATAAGTCAAGTTTCATTCAAATTAATCATTTTGACTGACTGTTTTTACGTAGATGATAAGTAAAAAAGCAGTAGGAACTAGAATGAACAGCGCAGTAGCAATAAATGCGAGAATATTGACTTCCATAATCTCATCGTTTTTTTTTTTTGCTTTGCAATAACTCGGGATCTAATCCCATAGAGATAATAAGTCTTTCTCCTGAAAATTCCATGGGATGGATTGCATCCTGATGATACTGAATCGGATCAATATCATGAATAACAATATCTGATCTATCAAATCGGATTCATCGTCGAGAATTGAATAGTATAACATAGGAAGATCCTTTATCCATACCGAATCCAAAATGGGATTCCTGATTCAATCAAGAATCCCATTGAATTTCTCATTTCCACTCTTTCTTTTCTATAACCTACCGTCTTCCTTATACAATCATCTGATGAGGTATTATCTAACCGGTGTTCCATTGGTCACAGACCCAAACAGTAGGAGTGAAATGGAAAAAAGGATGAGTTAAGTTCTAAGCGAAGTTTTTGTGATGATCTAATCTTCTTGGGAGACAGAGAAGTGTGATAAAAATGGGTATGGGTCCCGGTATAAAAAAAAGATCGAATATTCCGAGAAATTCACTATTTTATTTATTGATTTTGTTCTTTCTTCGATGGGGTAAAATAGGAAGAAAAATCTATTCATTCCTTCCCTCCCTAGAACAAGACAAGAGAGGCGGATCTTTGTTTGATCTTTTATTATATTAGTATCCTCTTTCCTTGGATTGAGGACTGAGACACATACATCAAAAAGAAAGTATGCAATTCAAATGAGATAGATAAATTGTTTTCAATTCGTAATTGAGGTTACACAAAATCGGAGTTAGAAAAGGGGGTAGGTTTCATCTCAAAAGTACTCTGTCGCTGTCGGGGTAACTATATTCTATATTAAGTTAATTGTGTATCGTACAATAAACGAATACAATTTGTGTATGTGTTCCCAGAAAACATATGGGTACTCTATTTCATTCCATTGATCAGGGGCAATCGAAAAAGCCAGACCAGTACAGTCTCTCTTGGAATCCTAAATATGGTGATACCACCGATCAATTCAATCTACATATGTCTCTCTCCCATCAATCGGTACTAGTTGAAGTAATTGAAATTACCGTATTTGTCCGATGAGAAATGCGAAACGAAAAACGAAAGAAATAAGGTCCACCGCTGAGAATTCAATTCTGCCCCTTGCCCCCCCTTCACAGAAAATGGAGAGATGAATTGATGGATTCATCGGATTCTAGGTCGGGACTGACGGGGCTCGAACCCGCAGCTTCCGCCTTGACAGGGCGGTGCTCTGACCGATTGAACTACAATCCCAGGGAAATGAGTTATACAGCATACATATTCTCATACATATTCTTATAATTTCTTTATATTTATAATTGCCGTGTTTTACCAGAAACACGAGTGATTGATATTCACATGGATATGAACTATAGTGAGAGTGACACGGATTACTAGTAATCCTGTGGTTATTGCCACATCGATTGATAAGATAATCAATCTTTCAATGAAAAAAAAAGGACTCTTTTTTTCTTTACTCCTTCTTATATTTACAGATTATTAATCTAGATCGTTAGAAAGATCAGAACGCGTGGGAACAAATGAACAAAGAAATAGGGATATAGCAGAAAAAATGGACTATTTATTCCTCTATATCAGGCATTTCTGGAGGACAAATTGGTTATATCATCCCCATGGATCGGCGAATTATTGGGCCGAGCTGGATTTGAACCAGCGTAGACATATCGCCAACGAATTTACAGTCCGTCCCCATTAACCGCTCGGGCATCGACCCAGGAAGAATCAATTCTAGGCTTATTGATAATCCATGATCAACTTCCTTTCGTAATACCCTACCCCCAGGGGAAGTCGAATCCCCGCTGCCTCCTTGAAAGAGAGATGTCCTGAACCGCTAGACGATAGGGGCATACCTGCCCGATCGCCATCATATTATGCTCATAGTATGAGCAGTTTTTTGGAATTGTCAATATAATGTAATGGCATGACTAGATCCGAAGAATCTTTCTTGCTTCCACAATTACATAGAATTTTTTGATTGTTCATTCATGAACCATCATATATATATGACGAAGTATAGGATCCCCTCAGCGGGGATTTGTCCGACAAAAAAAAAGTCAAACCCCATTTCTTCAATTTTCACTCATTGATTCGCTCATCGTTAAGACGAGATATGCCTCACTAACACTAAGCCAGGAAATTCAGAAATGATAGAATTTTTTTTTTGATTGATTCAAAAAGGTGATGTAGAACTCGTAAATCTGGGAAGGGATTGACAAGTAATCGAAAAGATTCTTTTTTTTTTTTTTCTATAAGAATTCAGTTCAGGGTACGAGTCGAATCCTTCATCACATGATTCGATGAAATATTTTGGATCTATGTCGGATTGGTACATGTATCAATCAAGTGAATCTCGCCTCGATGGGTCGCAAAGCAATTAGGAGCGAAACAATTCATTGCATTGATATTTCTCAAATAGAAATAATCATTTGATTTGACCCTAGAACTTCCTAGGTAAATCAAATGGCTTGTTCTTGAATGAGCCCCCTATGCATACATGTATATATGTACATATAGTCTATACATAGATACATGCAGTAGACTCATAGTGGTTAGTGGCCTCTTCATGAATTGAAGAAAATGGCCCTTTTAACTCAGTGGTAGAGTAACGCCATGGTAAGGCGTAAGTCATCGGTTCAAATCCGATAAAGGGCTTTTTCCACGAAGCTCCCGCCTTAGTCTTCATTTTTCATCGGAGAATAGAGATATTATTGATATTTGTAATAAAAAAAAGGTAAACGGACTGCATAATGAGTTATCATTCTAATGAGTTATAGGTATAAAGTTGAACATTTGTTCATTATGATAATAAGGAATCCCACTTATTAGGAGGACTACTATGTCACTACAGGCTATACTCCTCCTCATGTTTCATTATTTATATTTTTGGTCCCGGGACATGGATATTCGAGATAATACCCAATCTCAATTATGAATCGACAAACCAAAGTTTTACTACTTCTCCATTGTTCCAATTTAATCCATCGGAAAAATTAGAAATCAAGAAAAGAAAAAGTAAGTGGACCTGACCCATTGAATCATGACTATATCAGCTATTCTGATATTCAAATTGGATAGAGATAAAATTGTAGAAGCGGACCCTTTTTTTTATTTCCTTGGACCACGCAAGAATTTGTCGATATTTCCGATTGAATCTTCTTGTTCCTGGATGCTCCATAGGAATAAATCGCTATTCCCTTCCTCCACAGAGAAACCATTTATTCCGAGTCACAAGAACAATATATTTTTCAATATCTTTCTTTGATTCCAGAAAAAGATCAGTTTATATCTATATAGGATTTCGATATAGATATCAGATCATGGCTTCATGTACCAAATATTTCCATATTGATGCATCAGAAATTTTTGTTCCGCCAATGCAATGGAGAGCGAATGCGAGAAAGGGACTTTCATTTAAGTCTCCTATTATTTAATATTTCATTTAGGGACACGGACAAAAAAATAGGGAATTTTCCTTTTTTTTCTGCCGGATAAAGGTAAAGTAAAGAGGGAAATATTCGAAGTTTCTTTTTTTTTGGTTCGACCCGTGAAAAGATATACTCTGGAATTTTCGATTCATTCGAAAGAAATATAATAAAGAAGACAATAACAAACAAAAAATAAT